TGAATCTACTTCTTGGAAGAAAATAAGTTTCTTGAAATTTTTGCATCTCGAATCATATTGAATAAAAACCACCTAATCCTTCCCATCCTTCTTGCGGAGTCGATAAATTATACGTCCTCTGGTTGAATCATAACGACTTACTTCAATTTTGACTCTATCTCCTGGCAGTATCCGTATAAAACTACGCCGGATCTTTCCTGAAACATAACCCAGAATCAGATCTTCATTATCTAAGCGAACCCGGAACATACCATTGGGAAGCGATTCAGTAATTAAACCTTCATGAATCCATTTTTGTTCTTGCATTCTAGGTAAAGCCTCCTTGAAGTATCAACTAATAGAGGAGAACGATATTAGACCACTCGCCCCTTTTCGTTTTTTTAGAAATAGGAATAAGTTTCGGATCCAATTTGGATATTAAAAGGATTACCATATATAACACAAAATTTCTCCGCCGATTCCTTCGAGTCGAGCCTCTCGATCTGTCATTATACCTCGAGAAGTAGAAAGAATTACAATCCCCATCCCACCTAAAATTCTAGGAATTAGTTGAGAGTTAGAATAGATTCGTAGACCGGGTCGACTGATTCGTTTTAAATTTAAAAAATTTCTATAGGGTCTTTTCCTATTCCTTCTATGCCGCAGGTTTAAAACCAAAAAAGATTTGTTTTTTTCTCGATGTTTTCTAACGTTTTCAATAAAACCTTCTCGGAAAAGTATTTTAACAATATTTTCGGTAATATTAGTAGATGCGATGCGAACCACTCTTTTTCTATCCATATCAGCATTTCGTATAGAGGTTATTATCTCAGCAATAGTGTCCCTACTCATGGTGAACTAAAATGATGGGTGCCCCCAAATTTGATATAATCAACATGTTTTTCTTTTTTTTTTTTTACTTATTTGTTTTATGAATATGAATTAATATTAAAGGTATATGCGTGAGACACAATCTACTAATTAATCTAGTTCTTAATCTATTTCTTTCAAATACCCCACTATAAACATATCAGTGATCTCATTTTATAATATCTCGGGAGCTAATGAAACGATTTTAGTAAAATGGAATTGTCTCAATTCCCGGGGGATCGCACCAAAAATTCGAGTTCCTTTTGGATTTCCTTCTTGATCAATCACAACTGCAGCATTGTCATCATATCGTATTATCATACCGCTGTCACGTTTAAGTTCTTTACAGGTACGAACAATTACAGCTCGGACTACTTCTGATTTTTCTAGGGGCATATTTGGTACTGCTTCTTTGATCACAGCAACAATAACGTCACCAATATGAGCATATCGACGGTTGCTGGCTCCTATGATTCGAATACACATCAATTCTCGAGCCCCGCTGTTATCTGCTACATTTAAATGGGTCTGAGGTTGAATCATATCAATTTTTTAGTCTATTCTTCCAATGCAAAGGATGAAGAAAAAAAGGAATATTTTTTGTCCAAAAAAAGAAACTTTCATCCCTAAGATTCATTTCTTTTGGTTCTACATTTTTATCCCGAAATAATGACTTGAGTTCGTATAGGCATTTTGGATGCTGCTATTGAAATAGCCCTTCTAGCTATATTTTGGGTTACTCCACCCATTTCGTATAGTATTCGACCTGGTTTAACAACAGCTACCCAATATTCAGGGGATCCCTTTCCCGAACCCATACGTGTTTCAGCGGATCTTACTGTAACCGGTTTGTCTGGAAATATACGGACCCATATTTTTCCACCACGGCGTGCATTTCGTGTCATTGCTCGTCGACCTGCTTCGATTTGTCTAGATGTGATCCAAGCAGGTTCAAGTGCCTGAAGAGCATATTTACCGAAACAAATATGATTACCTCGATAAGATATTCCCTTCATTCTTCCTCTATGTTGTTTACGGAATCTAGTTCTTTTGGGGTTATAGTTGATGGTTGTTTCACAATTCCATCTCTACTACAGAACCGGACGTGAGAGTTTCTTCTCATCCAGCTCCTCACGAAAAAAGGATTAAAAACATTTAATTGAAATGATTAACATTTATGTAAAAAATCGTTTTTTTTTGAACGTTCTAAAAAATCTTTATTTAGTTTTGTCCTTTATCCAAGTTTAGCAACTAAAAAAAAGTTTTCGCGGGCGAATATTTACTCTTTCAATCTCTATTTCATTTGTAGGGCTCGTTCGTAACTTCTCCCAATAGATGAATTGATCTCCGGTTCATTTCGCCATCCCGACTAGTGAATCATTAAGATTCATTTTTTCAATAAAATCTTTTGCATGCACAGGTTCCATCGTTCCCATCGCTTCGTACTTAATGGTTAGGTCCGAATTCTACAATGGAGCTCATAATCCAATTTGTTCCGGAGTCAATCTTCTTAGTCTTTATTGGCTCCAAGCTCTTTATTTTTTTCTTGATTCATTGAATATTTAATTATGGATGAATCAATTAGTATTGATGCTTTATTACACTGTCTTTTATGAGATGACTCATAGACCTTACATATTGGAATTCTCTA